AGATATCAAAGAGTCAAAATGCGAAAGCTCTTCTTTGTGGTTAAATGCCAAAAAATCAAGTCAGCTCATTCGTCTTTATGTTGTGTTGATCGTTACAGGCCTCTTGAATCTTCTAGATTACCTATCTTTATTGTATTGTCTTTTTTATTTGGTATTTGTATGGAATGGGAATGTCGATTTCGTCTTGTTTTCTTTATTATTGATAGGAATTCTCTTGTTAAGACCCTACTTAACTAATCAATTGAAACCTCAGATTCATACGAGAACCACGATAATTCAATGAAACCTTCAAAGTCCAAAGTTCACTGAGTGAGAACCATTGGATCATCACTTATTCAATCAAAAAAAAAAGCTATAATGACTAAAAACATAAAATACAAAGAAGCGTTTGTCCTTTGATCCAAATAAGAGTTTAAAAGCAGAAAAATATTTTGATTTATTAAAGTCTATAAGATAGAACGGAAAGAAATCCGGCTACGAGGTCTGAGTATTAAGTATGAATCATAGTTCGAATACTTTGCGATCTATTTGATCTATTTCGTGCTACAGATACTCGAATGAATATCCGACGAAGTAAAACCATCTTGATAAAGATGACAGACCCCATTCTCTGTACTATCCATAGGATCAATTCTAACAAGTCACACACTCATATTCCGGAAATATACAATGCAGACAAAAATTTTCGCGGTCGAACTACCAAAGGAGAATAGGCTAAAATTTTGAGATCTACATACTTTCTTTACTTTTTTGTATCGAGCTAAAAGCTAGGACTTCAAGATTCTTCTCAGTCTAATTCACTGAAATTCCATCCAGTAGAACAGACGAATTATAAATCTCCAAAATAATAGATAGGAATACCGCAAATAGAGCCATTGCAACACCCATCAAAGGGGTCGTTCCCCATCCAGGAGCTACTTTACCATATTCGGAATTCAATGGTTTCAATAACGTCCCTACAGTAGTCCTTCTTGGACCAGATCTAGAACTATCCTCAACAGTTTGTGTAGCCATAAATCTTATTTTGTATTCATTACGATCTGTTGACTTTGTATACCATTCCGTTGTAAATAAACGATCTTAGCATAGATCCAGTGTGGTCTTTCAATTCTATAATAATGGAAACAGCAGCCCTAGTCGCCATCTTTATATCTGGGTTACTTGTAAGTTTTACTGGGTATGCTCTATATACTGCCTTTGGGCAACCCTCTCAACAACTAAGAGATCCATTCGAGGAACACGGGGACTAGTTGACGTAATCAGCCTCCAAATATTTGGAGGCTGATTACGTCAATGAAGATAATGAAAAATTATTTCATTTTTTAGTTGAAATTTTAGGTGGTTCCCGAAAAAAAATAGCGAAAAAAATTATCCCTAAAGTCGATACTAAGAGAAATGTATAAACCAATGCTTCCATAAATTTGATCGTGGTTTACAATTATAGCTTTCATACCTGTTTTGTTTATGTTTACTTGGGAGTATCCCTCCGGATAAAAAAAGAAAAAGAGTCAAAGAAACGGCAGCGATTTAAATCAAGATTCCTACAATATCCTACCTATTAAATAAAATCGCAAACAGAAACTAGAAGATAAAAAGCAATGTTGCATCAGACTGCTTGTCTTTTTGTAGTTGGATCCCCAAGTTTTTGGAATGCCCCAAATTCCACTTGAGCATCCAAATCTGGATCAATACCAGCAAAAACATCTCTGAAGAGGGTTCTAGCACCATGCCAAATATGTCCAAAGAAGAAAAGTAGAGCAAACGAAGCATGCCCAAAAGTAAACCAACCTCTTGGACTGCTACGAAAAACACCATCGGATTTCAAAGTAGCACGATCTAATTCAAAAATCTCACCCAATTGAGCCCTTCTAGCATATTTTTTGACTGTTGCGGGATCACTATAACTCACTCCGTTGAGTTCACCACCATAAAACTCAACAGTTACACCTACTTGTTCGACACTATATTTAGATTCTGCTCTTCGAAACGGGACGTCGGCTCTAACAATTCCGTCTCCGTCTACCAAAACAACCGGAAATGTTTCAAAAAAAGTAGGCATACGGCGTACAAAAAGTTCACGCCCTTCTTTATTTCTAAAGACGGGGTGTCCTAACCATCCAACAGCTATTCCATCCCCATTGTCCATTGAACCCGCTCGGAATAACCCCCCTTTTGCTGGATTATTACCAATATAATCATAAAAAGCTAATTTTTCAGGAATTTTAGACCAAGCTTCTGATACACTTTGATTTTCAGCTAGTCCAGCACTAACTCTTCGATATATTTCTTGTTGAAAGTATCCCTGATCCCATTGATAACGAGTAGGACCAAATAATTCGATGGGAGTAGTTGCAGAACCATACCACATAGTTCCCGCAACAACAAAAGCTGCAAAAAAGACAGCAGCAATACTACTGGAAAGGACGGTTTCAATATTTCCCATACGTAATCCTTTGTATAGACGTTGAGGCGGACGAACACTAAGATGGAATAAGCCCGCTAATATACCCAACGTCCCTGCTGCAATATGATGAGAAGCTATTCCTCCCGGAACAAAAGGGTCAAAACCCTCCACGCCCCACGCCGGATTTACGGGTTGGACCTTTCCGGTTAGTCCATAAGGGTCGGATACCCATATTCCAGGACCATATAATCCTGTTACATGAAATGCGCCAAAACCAAAGCAAGCCACTCCTGAAAGAAATAAATGAATTCCAAAAATCTTGGGCAAATCCAAAGAAGGTTTTCCTGTACGTTCATCACAAAAAATTTCTAGATCCCAATATACCCAATGCCAAATAGCTGCCAAGAAGCACAAGCCAGAAAACACGATATGTGCTCCAGCTACCCCTTCGTAACTCCAAAGACCCGGATTCGTTATAGTCCCTCCTGTAATATTCCAACCGCCCCATGAATTGGTTATTCCTAAACGAGTCATGAAAGGTATAACGAACATACCTTGTCTCCACATTGGATCAAGAACAGGGTCGGAGGGATCAAAAACTGCTAATTCATATAGAGCCATCGAACCGGCCCAACCAGCAACCAGAGCAGTATGCATTATATGAACAGAAAGCAAACGACCGGGATCATTCAATACAACAGTATGAACACGATACCAAGGCAAACCCATGGAAATACCCCTTTATCAACGAAAAATAGACACTATGTAACTTTATTGCATTGAAAAAAACTATGCTACGGACCCCCCCTTTTTTTTAGGTAATTATTTCGTAGAAAGGATTAATATTTGTTCTATTCTGTTAGTAATTAATGGAACAATTCGATTCATAGGAAAAAAAAAAGGGAAGCGGATCTATTCTATATCCGATAAGTACCAATACGCAATGGGGGTGAGTCCTATTTTATATGAACCAAGATAGCTATTCTTATTCATCATTCAGAAGCCCATTCGTAAAAAATTTCCTTTTTTTGTATTCATTCTCACTTACTTTTATTTTATATTTTATTTTAGCTTATTCAATTTATGTATTAAATATGATTAATATTAATTTAAATATGATTAATAAAATGGGAAAAAAGTATAATCTTATTAAAAAATGAAACCCCAGTCTTACGTTTCCACATCAAAGTGAAATAGAGAACTTAATTCTCTTTTTTTTTCATTTCATGCCTATTGGCGTTCCAAAAGTACCTTTTCGAAGTCCTGGAGAAGGAGATACATCTTGGGTTGACATATAGTGCGACTTGTCAGATATATTGGGCTATATGGGATTCCCCCATTTTCTCCCTCGATCGAGATATCCTCTGTTTCGCCCAAAAATATTGATTGAATTATCAAAAATTTGTAATGCGAAGCGCAAAAAATAAAGTGGAATTTAATGCAGGGAGTATTTAGATTGATATTAGATTATCAAAATTTTTTTATGGTTTGCGTGATCGGACTAATAAAATGAAGTATAGTATCCAGGCTCCGTTTAGCAAAAACCCAATTGATAATTAATATATAAATATAATATTTTTAAAATTACTACTTAATATGATATGCAAAATTATGATAAAAAATTCTATTAAAAAATAGAAAAAATTGAAACAGGGTGATCTAAAACTGTTGATCAAATCAAATAATATAATGAAAAATTTGTTGACTATTTGACAGAAGACATGTGAAAGAAACGAATTGAAAAAAAATAAGGAGTAGTAAAAAAAAGACGCGGTATTTGGTTCATTTGTCCTATATGTGCAAATCAAAATCGGGCAAATTTTTCCTTTTACTCGGGGTAGAGCATAAACCTAAAAAATGGAATAAAAAAAGGAAGAAGCCCGTTCAGGAACAAGAAAAAACATCGCCATTTCAACTGAATCTCGATGAAAAAAAAATATCAATGAATCCAGTTAGCCTAACAGGCTTAATCAATCGTTTTATTATAGGATTATAATATCTAATATATAATAAAAGTGGCCAAAACTTATTTTTGCTTTTACTTTTAAAAAGAGAGCAAGCCATTCCCGTATAAGTTAGAAAGAAAAAAAGAGGGGTTGGAATCGACACATTGATTTTTTCACAATTTTTGTTGAACCGTATGCATCAAAAGGTGCCTGTACGGCTCCTAAGGAATAAAATTTTATCCTAATCAACCGACTTTATCGAGAAAGATTGTTTTTTTTAGGCCAAGAGGTTGATACCGAAATCTCGAATCAACTTATTAGTCTTATGATATACCTCAGTATAGAAAAGGATACCAAAGATCTTTATTTGTTTATAAACTCTCCTGGTGGATGGGTAATATCTGGACTGGCTATTTATGATACTATGCAATTTGTGGGACCCGATATACAGACAATATGCATGGGATTGGCCGCTTCAATAGCATCCTTTATCCTAGTCGGAGGAGAAATTACCAAACGTATAGCATTCCCTCACGCTTGGCGCCAATGAGTTTTTTATTTTCAAGAAAAAAAATACTATGCCTTCGCCATCGGAAATATGAATTAGTTAAGTAATAATAGCATGGCACTTCGAATTCGATATGAAATTTTTTAGATAAAAAAAATTAGATTATATATTGAAAGAGTAGTATGAGATAAGGAAGGGGTATTTCAAATGATATCTTCCCTATTCGGGCACATCTCAGCGTCACAAACTTTGTTTTCACACCGGAAGCTTATTTACAAAATTTATATTAAAAAAAAAGACACTTTGGGATTGCTGAATCATAGACGAATCAAAAAAATGATATATAAAGCAACGGAACCATCATAGTATTTTTTTAACTCCTACAAAAAAGAAGGATGGTAATTGGATCATTTATGGATCTGTGCATAATACCACCTATATTTTGTTTTATTTCGCCGAAAGGAAAGGTCAAAAACGTAAATTCCATTGTGGAGCCGTATGCAATGCACAAAAAAAGCCTGTACGGTTATTCAATTTTCTCTGTTTTTTTGGTTATCTCGCCTCATTCTGCAAAATAGAAGAACCTTTTCTATTATATCATCAGGGTAATGATCCATCAACCCGCCAGTTCGTTTTATGAGGCACAAACGGGAGAATTTATCTTGGAAGCGGAAGAACTACTAAAAGTTCGCGAAACCATCACAAAGGTTTATGTACAAAGAACGGGCAAACCTATATGGGTTGTATCCGAAGACATGGAAAGGGATGTTTTTATGTCAGCAACAGAAGCCCAAGCTCATGGAATTGTTGATCTTGTAGCCGTTCAATAAAAAAAAGGAGCGATTTCATGCAAATCTACAATTTCTAATTTTATATCTTTTTAGATTAAAGGTTTAGTTTCATATGCTCTTCAATATAAAAAAATATATTGAAGAGCATATGAAAGAGAAGTAATTTAGAATTAGCCGGTTAGAACCAATCTAAACCAGCCCATTATTTATATGATGATTCCGTATGCCAACCATTAAACAACTTATTAGAAATACAAGACAGCCAATCCGAAATGTCACGAAATCCCCAGCGCTTCGGGGATGCCCTCAGCGACGAGGAACATGTACTCGGGTGTATGTGCGACTCGTTTAGATCATAGACTGAGACATAAAAAAGAAAGTCTTTTTGAAATATCAAGGATCAGTACCTGTGAATAAAATAGAATGGAGGAACTCAATTCATTATTTTAAAAAGACAAACCATTCATATCTTCTGTTGTGTCTGAAACTTATGGTTTACATTGGTGCAAATCCAATCAACTCCATTTTTTAGAAAACCCCCAATGATAACAAATGGTTATCCATTAAGCGGGGGAAATTACATTTTTTATTAAAAAGATTCCACTCTTGAAAGAAAAGAACGGACTAACAGGGTAAATGACCAAATCAATTTTAAAAATGAAATACCGTTACTGTATAAAGTGGATCTCATTGTGAAAGACCTGTTTATTACTGGAATAGTCATGGGGTAGAGCCAAAGAATGTGAATTGTACAAGTTACCAATAGTATTGATTAATTAAAAGAAGGAGCTCCGGTGTATAGAGAGGACCTCACCGTTTTAGAAGTAACCATAGAAACGATGGAACCCACTATTTATCCATTTCTATTTGCTACTTTTTGTAGTTATTCTATTTTTTTATATCAAGTATCAAGGCAATTTATCCTTTCAAAGCAAAGCAAAGGAAAATACCTAGCAAAAAATAGTGGCGGGGAAGGTTAGAGTAGCAAAAGCCATTGGAATTTTTTTTTATACATTGGAATAATTCGTTTGGTTATTAATAGACTAGTAAAGGGGAAAAGAATAACTAAAAAAATAATTAGTTATTCATCAAAGTTTGATTTATTCAATGACTAGAATTAAACGCGGATATATAGCTCGGAGGCGTAGAACAAAACTTCGTTTATTTGCATCAAGCTTTCGAGGGGCTCATTCACGACTTACACGAACTATGACTCAACAGAGAATAAGAGCTTTAGTTTCGGCTCATCGGGATAGGGGTAAAAGAAAAAGAGATTTTCGTCGTTTATGGATCACTCGAATAAATGCCGTAATTCACGAAACGGAGGTATTCTATAGTTATAACCGATTCATACACAATCTGTACAAGAAGCAATTACTTCTTAATCGGAAAATACTTGCACAAATAGCTCTATTAAATAGGAGTTGTCTTTATACGATTTCGAATGAGATCAAAAAATAAGGGGATTGGCAGAAATCCACTAAAATATTTGAAATAGAGTTTTAAGGAGAATGAGCTCGGGGAAGGTAGAGTAGAAATTAGTATTATAAAAAAAAGTCGTCAAAACGAGGGTATATAGTCGCTAAAAAAAGAGTTATTCTTTTTCTTTTCGACGATTCTTTTCTTTTTTTTTTTATGACAGACACAGACGTAACAATCAAATTTTGATTCTTGATTGGATTTTTCGAACAAAATATTCATCTCTTTTTTAATTCCTTCAGATTGGAATTGTTATTCAATTGAAGAATAAGTCTATTTTTTTCTGGTTCTAAGGCTAGTAGTTCTAGGGGTCGACTCACTTCTTTCAAATTGTTTCTGATTATTAAGAAAAGGTAACAAAGATAAAATACGAGCTTGTTTTATAGCAATAGTAATTAATCGTTGTTGTTTTAAAGTTACTCTATTCACCCGTCTAGATAATATTTTGCCTTGTTCACTAATAAATCGACTAATTAAACTCATGTTTCTATAATCAATTCGATCCCCCGATTGGATCGGGGGCAAACGCCTACGAAAAGATCGCTTGGATTTAGTAAAAGGTCGCTTAGATTTATTCATAATTTTTTTATTCCTTATCTATAAAATCCTATGTTGATCAGATCAAAATAAAAACGATTTCAATTTCTATATAAGATCGAGTTTCTATATAGAATTAAGAATATAGGATTAGATTTCTTTCTATTGATGTTTTTGTTTATATTTATATATATGTAATAATATATAGATACTATCATTATTCCTGTTCTTAAAAAAAAGTTAACATACAAGCATTCAATTTGATCTATTTCTTTATTTCCCCGTGAATTGTATGTTTATAACAATAGGGACAGAATTTTCTCAATTCCAATCGACTGGGGGTGTTATGGCGATTCTTTTGAGTAATATATCTGGAAATTCCCGCGGATTCATTCTTAATATCATTTCGCACACAACCGGTACATTCCAAAATAATTGTTACTCGAACATCTTTACCCTTGGCCATGAAACCTCCTTTGGATTTATGATTCACCACAATCTTCTATTTTTATTTTAGGATCCAGAAAGAACAAGAACCAAAAAAATAGAAGCTGTGAACTAAAAAAAATTCTGAAATATTTCGTTGCAATGAATATTAATGTAGTAATTAAATTAAAATAATAAGCAATACAATGATTTTTTTAAAACTATATTTCAAAGCTTTGTACAGTCTTTTTTTTTTAAGTATCTCATAGGATACTCTTTCTCTAGCAATACTTTTTTCGTTCTATTACTAATTTAATTGGATCCTGAACCCTCGTTTTTATGACCGTTCTCCCCCCCCCTTTTTCTAATTGTTTTTTTTAAATGCATTAGAAAACAAAGGAGGGGGGGGGAGAACGGTCATTGATCGTATCTCTAAATTTTTTCACCCCTTTCTGATGTTAATAACTAGAATGAAAAAAAGGGAAATGTTAATGCATCTGGAAATAAACGATTAATCTCTATTAATAAACCTGCTAACGAACCGAACCATAGAGTACTTAGTACCGGTGCTACGGAAAGATATGTTTTTAGATCTCGCATTTGAAATACTCCTTCTTTCTTCTTTATTGTATTACATTATATATAGTAATATATATAACTATATATGTACATGTAGTTAAGAAGTTCTTGTATTTGTATACGTAATCCCCCCTTTTCCAAATTCGAGTTGAAATATTGTTTACTAGAACGATCTTATAGATTCCATTTGAAAATGGAAACGCCTATTTATGTAAAATTGAAATTGAGAGAATTCTCATAAAAAAAAAGTAATTTTTTTAATTATATGAAAGTAATTTTTTTAATTATATGTTTGTTATCAGATATGAGACAAAAAAAGAAGAAGGATGTGGAAAACAAGACAGGAATTCTCTAGAATGACACTGTATGTAAACCAATTGAAAGGGATGTAGCGCAGCTTGGTAGCGCGTTTGTTTTGGGTACAAAATGTCACGGGTTCAAATCCTGTCATCCCTACCTATTACTGCTCTTCTGAGCAGTAACGAGGGATCGGATCTATTTTAGATCGATCTTTTTTTAATAAAATTGGACATCCATATAATTCTGAAATTTATGATATACTATGATATAGTATATACGTACAAAATCTATTTGGGTTAAAGAAGGTCCTCTTTCTAGCCTTTTCGTTTTTTAGAAAAAAAAAAGAAAAGCGCTCTTAGTTCAGTTCGGTAGAACGTGGGTCTCCAAAACCCAATGTCGTAGGTTCAAATCCTACAGAGCGTGATTTCACTCTTGTTTATTAGATTGTGTCAAAATTCCACTGTGCTCAAATAATTGAGCAGCAATCTGAATTAGACCTACCGCATATGAAAGCAAGAAGGAGGTCAGTCAAAAAAAAAGAGATGTTAATTAATCAAAAGTCCAACTGATCACCGCGTCTGTATTGTAAATAAGCAGTTACGAATAATCCAGCCAAAGTAATAGGAATTAGCCCTAAGACGATTCCAAATAAAGAAACTTCAATCATTTCAATTTTCTTTTGTTTTCATTTTTGAAAGGGAGAAAAGAGAGGTACTATCTATTCCTAGCTCTTAATATGTATTGCCGATGAATCTCACTGACCAAAATTGGGTAATTAACACGGTAAGGAACTATCGAACATATGAAATACCACAGAAATCCTTTTTTATAAAAAAATCTTTATTTAATTAATTTCAAATAAGTCGTATTTTGCTTAGACCAATAAATAGAACTGAGGTTATAGTTAAAGCTGCTAGTAGAAAACCGAAATAACTAGTTATAGTAGGCATGAAGGGACTCAATAAAATAGGTTTTTTTATACATATGTTTCTAAAGCACTTCCCTAAGTTTCAATTAAAAAAATTGAAAG